AGTGGCTGAGTTTTAGGCGGTAGATTGTAAATCTACATATGAGATTTTTATCTTCTTTATCAAGGCTTTATAGTTTAATTAAAATTTTAAATTGCAAATTTAAAGATACATTTAGGTGTTAGGGCTTAAGATATAAAAGAGTTGACTTTTTTTGGTAACTTTGAAGGTTACTAGTTTTGATAACTTAAAATCTTATAATAAGGTAAATGTTAATATTGAGGTGATCAGACCAAATAATGAGATTATGGAAAGTGGAAGTTGCTTTGTTAATGGTGGTGTTTTTGTTTTTATTCATTTATTGTTTGAATTGATTAAGAGTAGTGAGGAATAGGAAATTCGAGTATAATAATAGAGATTGATGAGAGTTGAGATGATTAGAATTGAAACTATGAGGAATATGTTTATTTGAAGTAAATAGAATATGATTAACCATTTTGGTAAAAAACCTAGAAAAGGGGGTAATCCTCCTAGAGAAAGGAGATTAATGGTGATGAGAGAATTAAGTTTTTTATTTTGGTTTGTGGAAACTTGATTAATGTGGAGTATGTTGAAGGGGGCAAAACATAAGATGATTGAAGAAATAATAATTGAGTAGATAAAAATATAAAATAATCATAATATTTTTGAGATTAGTATAGAGGAAAGTATTCATGCTATATGAGAAATAGATGAAAAGGCTAAAATTTTTCGGAGAGATGTTTGATTTAATCCCCCTATTGATCCTCTGATTGCAGAAAGGGTGGCGATGATAATAATGAGGGGATTTTTTGGAAAAATTATGGAGATGATGGAGAGGGGGGCTATTTTTTGTCATGATATTAAAATGAGGCAATTTGTTCAAGATAATCCTTCTGCGACTGTTGGAAGTCATATGTGGAAGGGGGCAGCTCCTAGTTTAACTCTTAGGGTTAAAATAACTATGAAAGGAATTATTCATGGGGTTATTATAGTGAATTGAATAATAGAGAAGGAAGATGATAATAAAAAGGAGAATAGAAATGTGGAGGAAGCAATTGTTTGAATAAGAAAATATTTAAGAGATGCTTCTGAGGCTCGTTTGTTTGAATGGGTAGAGATAAGTGGGATAAATCCTATTAGATTTATTTCTAAGCCTATTCAAGCTATAAGTCAAGAAGAAGATCTCATTGTGATTATTGTCCCTAGAATGAGTGGTAAGGAGAATAGGTTGATAATGGGAAGAGTTAGGATTAGAATAGAGAAGATTATAACTTCTATCAGTGGGTTATGAGCCCAATAGCTTAAATTAGCTTACTTTTCTAATTTTTGGTGTACGGCACGTTGAATTTTGATTTCAAAAGGGATGGTTCAAACCATTAAAATTAGGTGGAGATAGGGTTTCCCTATTTGATTTATTCCATCAAAATAATCCTTTAATCAGGCACTTCACCTTTTTGAATGTTGAGTAATTACACTATTATACTTTTTCAAAGAAATATCTCATCTATTATCTAATGAACACTTATAAATTATTCTATCTTAAATGGGCGATTAAAGTATACTAAACTATGATCCTGATTATCATTTGGTAGAATAAATAAACCACATGAAGAATAAGTAAATTATAAAAATATCTTAAGACAATTTAAGCATAATGGGGGGTATACATTTATTAATTATTATATAAATAAAAATTTTTACTTGGAAATAGATTTTTTAAAATTTTTAGTCTTATAATTTCATATAAATAATATAATATTATTTCTACAATGTAAAAAAAGTAGAAATAATAAGAATTTTACCGAGTATATATAAAAAGAACATTAAATTTGATTTTGATTTTTCTTTAACTGTATAAATAATATAAACATACTTAGATTTCTATGACAATTTAATTGATTTTTGTTGTTTTTTTCGTAGTATTTAGTTCTGAATAACTCATTAGGGTGAGGTTCGGTAATTTATAAGTTAGGTCGGTTAAAATTGTGCCAGCTACCGCGGTTAGACAGAGGACCTTAGTTAAACTTTTTGATTTTTAAAATTATGAGTTTTTAATACTTATTATATTTATCTTGAAAGGTAGAATTTTTATAGTTGGGGATAATAGGTTAGTTTTTGTTTTTTTGAAGCTTTGATTATAGACCAGGATTAGATACCCTGTTATTTTAAGGTGTAAAGGAAATTAGGGTAGTAATTGTTGATCATGAAACCTAAAAAATTTGGCGGTGCTTTAAGCTGTTCAGAGGAATCTGCTCTGTAATCGATGGTCCTCGTTTAATTTTACTTTATTTTGTTATTACAGTTTGTATACCGCCGTCTTTGATTGCCTTTATAGAGTTAAAGCTATCGTTTAAAATTTATTTTTTATGTCAGGTCAAGGTGCAGCTTATGGTAAAGGTTGAAGTGGATTACAATTAATTTATTAATACGGATGTTTTATTGAAAGGATAGAATTGAAGGTGGATTTGAAAGTAATTTTTTATTAAATATGTAATTGTGAATAGGGCTCTAAGGCATGTACACATCGCCCGTCGCTCTCGCTTTTAGGTGAGATAAGTCGTAACATAGTAGATGTATTGGAAAATGTATCTAGGAGGGCAAAGTAGAGCTTGTAGGAAGCAGCTCATTTACACTGAGTAGGGATTAGTGCAAATCTAATTATTTTGATTTTAAAATCTTATTTGTTTGTAATTTAAAAGTATTTTATTAGTTGAGTAAGTTGTATTGAATGATTTTGGATGATTATATTTTATTAGTACTGTGAAGGAAGGATGAAATATGGTGAAATATTTATTAGGATATTAGAAAAGATTAAATCTTGTACCTTTTGTATCAGGGGTGAATAATTGAAATTATTTATTTATTTTTCCCGAAGGAAAGAGAGTTAATATGAAATTGAAATTGATGTAGTAAAATCAAGTTTTATTTTGTGTTGGAGGTGAAATGTCAAGCGATCTTTTTGATATCTGGTTCTTTGAGAAATGAATTTAGTTCAGCTTTTGAAAATAAAAGTTATTTTTTTTTATTTTTTTATTTTCAGGAAGTGAGTATCTAGGGGATAATCTCTAGATATATTTATAAGGTTTGTAGGAAAGATTAGTTGTAGATTTAGAAATGATCATTTTGTGTAATAGTAGATTTATTTTTTTTTATTTTATTTTTAGGTTTAGTATCAAGGATGTATTGATAATTGTTAACAAATTTTTAAAATGTTTGTATTAGTAGAAGTGAGGAGAGTTAGAATTGTTATTAAGGGTTGTAGTAAAAAAGACTGTAGGTTAATTTTTTTTAAGGAACTCGGCAAATATTTTTTTCGCCTGTTTATCAAAAACATGGTTTTTTGTTTTTATGAAAAATCGGACCTGCCCAATGAGGAGATTTAATGGCCGCGGTATATTGACCGTGCGAAGGTAGCATAATCATTTGCTTTTTAATTGAGGGCTAGTATGAATGGTTGGACGTAAAAAAATCTGTCTTGGAAATAGATTTTGAATTTTATTTTTTAGTGAAAAAGCTGAAATTTTACTAAGGGACGAGAAGACCCTATTAAGCTTTACTTTTTTGGTTTTTTTTATTAATTTTCGGTTGGGAAAGGCTAAGAGAGTTTTACTGGGGCGGTAGAGAAAGAAACTTATCTTTTTTTTTATAATAATACTTATTTGTGAATTTTTGACCCACTTTTAGTGGTAATAGGAGTAAGTTACTGTAGGGATAACAGCGTAATTTTTTCGGAGAGTTCTTATCGGCGAAGAAGTTTGCGACCTCGATGTTGAATTAAAGAGTCAGTAGGGCGGAGAAGTTCTATATGAAGGTCTGTTCGACCTTTAAATCTTTACGTGATTTGAGTTCAGACCGGCGTGAGCCAGGTCGGTTTCTATCTTTAGTTATTAGGGAGGATGTTTTAGTACGAAAGGACCAAACATTATAAATTTTGTTTATTTTATTTATTTTTATTTTATGTTAATTAATCTGGCAGATAAGTGTATTAGATTTAGAATCTAAGGATGGGAATAATAAGTTTCTCGGTTAGTGATTGGGGTGGCAGATTAGTGCAATGAATTTAAGCTTCATTTATAGAAGTATGACTTCTCTTCAATATTGTTAATAAGTTTTATTGTTTGTTATGTTGTTATTTTGATTTGTGTTTTAGTTGGGGTAGCTTTTTTAACTTTGTTGGAGCGAAGGATTTTAGGGTATATTCAGATTCGTAAAGGGCCCAATAAAGTAGGAGTGATAGGAGTTTTACAACCTTTTTCTGATGCGATTAGGTTATTTTGTAGGGAGCAGAGTTATCCTTTTTTATCTAATTTTTTATTTTATTTTGTAAGTCCGGTTTTTAGACTTTGTTTGGCTTTGTGTTTGTGATTAATTTTTCCTATTTTTTTTAATATGGTAGATTTTGAGTTAGGGTTATTATTTTTTTTATGTGTTTCTAGCTTTGGGGTTTATGCTATAATAGGAGCTGGTTGATCATCAAATTCTAAATATGCTATATTAGGAGCTTATCGGGCTGTGGCTCAAACTATTTCTTATGAGGTAAGTTTGGCTCTTATTATTTTGTCTTGTGTTGTTTTAGTTGGGGGATATGACTTGTTGAGATTTGGGGGTGCTCAGAATGAGTGGTGAATGGTTTGGGGGTTTTTTCCTTTAGCGATTGTATGATTTTCATCTTGTTTAGCTGAGACAAATCGTTCTCCTTTTGATTTTGCTGAGGGGGAGTCTGAGTTGGTGTCTGGATTTAATGTGGAGTATAGAAGAGGAGGATTTGCTCTTATTTTTATAGCTGAATATGGAAATATTTTGTTTATGAGATTGATTAGAGTGGTAATTTTTCTTGGGGGTCTGGGGGGGATGTTTATTGGAAAGGTAGTGATTTTAAGAATTTTGTTTTTGTGGGTTCGTGGGACTTTTCCTCGATTTCGTTATGATAGGTTAATGGGTTTGGCGTGAAGGATTTATTTACCTTTGGCATTAAATTATTTGCTTTTTTCGTTTGGGGCTTGTTTGTTTTTTGTAGTTGTTTGCATATAATTAAGAATAAGACTATTAGAAGTAATTAGCTTCTTTCTTTTGTTTTCAAAACAAAAGCTTAGTAATATATAGCTAAATAGTCAGAGAATTTTATCCCAAATTTTTAAAAGGATAGGGTTGATAATGAAATATGAAAAGTAAGTAATTGTGAGAATTTGGCCAATTAGTTCATAAGGTTCTTCTACGGGACGGGAGCCAATTCATGTGAGGAGAATAAATACGGAAATTAGGGCTCAGAAAGTGAATTGATTGATGGGGTAGAAATTTAGGCTTCGAAAGTTGGGGTTATTAGTAAGGGGGAGGATGAATAAAATAAGGATTGAAAGGAGAAGTGCAATTACTCCCCCTAATTTGTTAGGGATTGATCGTAGAATGGCATATGCAAATAAGAAGTATCATTCTGGTTGAATATGAATTGGGGTTACAAGAGGATTAGCTGGATTGAAGTTTTCTGGGTCTCTCAATAAGTAGGGGGAGGTTATGGAAATTACTGAAAATAGTATTAAAATTAAAAGGAAGCCAAAAATGTCCTTTGAGGAAAAGTAAGGGTGGAAAGGAATTTTGTCGGTGTTTCTGTTGATACCTAAGGGGTTATTAGATCCTGTTTGGTGAAGAAATAGAATATGAAGTATAATTATAGCTAAAATTATGAATGGTAATATAAAGTGTAAAGTAAAAAATCGGGTGAGGGTAGCATTACCAACTGAGAATCCTCCTCATAATCATTGGACTAGAAGTTGCCCGATGTATGGAATTGCTGAGACTAAGTTGGTGATTACTGTTGCTCCTCAGAAGGATATTTGTCCTCATGGGAGGACATAGCCTAGAAATGCTGTTGCTATTGAAAGGAGAAGAATGATAATGCCAGAATTTCATGTTATGTGATTTATGTAAGAGCCATAATAAATACCTCGTCCTACGTGAAGATAAAGGCAGATAAAGAAAAGTGAAGCTCCGTTTGCATGAATTACTCGAAATATTCATCCGTAGTTTACATCACGGCAAATATGTGAGATTCTGGAAAATGCAAGTGAAATGTCAGATGTATAATGCATGGAGAGGAAAATTCCCGTTAAGATTTGGATTGATAGGGAGAGGATTAATAGGGAGCCGAAATTTCATATATATGAAATGTTTGATGGTGAAGGAAGATCAATAAGGGATGAATTGATAATTTTTATTAAAGGGTGTGATTTTCGAATGGGTGTTGTCATTAATTGTGTCGAATTGGGCCTTGGGAGATTTTTGTAATTTTCACTACAGCAATAAGAGTAATTAGTAGAAAGGTTACTAAAAAAAGAGTTGTTAATATAGGAAGATTGGAGAAAATTTTTGAAATGGAAATTTTATATATTTCTGGATAAATAGAGGTTTTAAATGAAATTGTGGTGAATAAAAGTGGTATTGAGAGGATGATTAGTAAGGGGATTTTTGTTAATATTTTGAAAGATTCGTTTGGGGCTAATCTTGCAATGTAAATGAATACCACTAGTATTCCCCCTAGTATAATGAGAAATAGAGTGTAGGAGAACCAAGAGGTTTTTATTAGGAGTGTTGTTATTAAGCTAACAAGAATTGTGGTTAGGATTAGGTTTATAATTATTATGATAGGGTGATAGGAAATGAGAAATAAAACTGAGGAGTAGATTGTGGATAGGATGATGATTTTTGTGATTTTCAGAAAATAGTTTAAGTTGAAAATATTGGTTTTGGGGATCAGTGATGGGAGAAATTCTTTTTTCTGAATGTTTTAGGGGTTAGTTGACCCTTCTTCGGTTTACAAGACCGAGGTTTTGTTTAAACTACTGAAACTAATGTTAATTAATTTTAATGAGGTGCTTTTAGGAATTTTAGTGTATTTTTTAGGGCTAATAAGTTTTTTGAGAAATCGTAAGCATTTATTATCAATATTGTTAAGATTGGAATTTATAGTTTTAGGTAGATTTTTGTTAATGGTTCGTTTAGTGGGGGGAAGATTGGGGGAAGAGAGATTTTTATTGTTTTTTCTTACAATAGTTGTATGCGAGGGCAGATTAGGGTTAAGAATTCTTGTATTAGTGATTCGGTCTCATGGTAATGATTATTTTTCAAGAATGAAGTTACTTGAATGTTAGGTATTTTTATATTTTTATTTATATTGAGTTTGTGTACCTTTGTTTGTTCATGGGAAGTTATTCAGTTTGGGTTGTTTTTTGTAAGTTTTTTGAGTCTACTATTTATCTATCGTTTTTCTGGGTTTAACTGTTTTTCTTTAATACTAGGGGGAGATTTGTTAAGTTATTCTTTATTTGGATTGTCTTGTTGAATTTGTTCTTTAATGTTAATGGCTAGATATAAGGTTTATAAAAATAATAATGAAAAGGTAAAGTTCTCATTCTTGGTTGTTTTGAGTTTAGTTTTTTTGTTTTTGAGATTTTGTTGTTTAGATTTATTATTTTTTTATGTTTCTTTTGAATCTGTTTTAATTCCTACTTTGTTAATGATTATTGGTTGAGGGGGTCAGCCTGAACGTCTTCAGGCTGGGATTTATATGCTTTTTTATACATTATGTGCTTCTCTACCTTTTTTGGTAGGTATTTTTAGGTTATATGGATGTGAGGGGAGTGCGGTGTTTTATTATTTAGAATTGAAAGGGGTAAGTATGGGGTGGTTTTGATTTTTTGTATTTGTTGTTGCTTTTTTGGTGAAGCTTCCTATGTTTTTATTTCATCTTTGGTTACCAAAGGCTCATGTGGAGGCTCCTATTGCAGGGTCAATGGTGTTAGCAGGGGTTTTATTGAAGCTAGGGGGGTATGGATTGTTTCGGGTATTATGATTATTTCAGAGTTTTGTAAAAAGTCAGGGTGGATGATTGGTAAGAGTAGGATTAATTGGGGGATTATTTACTAGATTTATTTGTATGCGTCAGGTTGATTTGAAGTCTTTAATTGCTTATTCTTCTGTTGGTCATATGGGAATTGTTTTAGGGGGTGTAATAACACTAAGAAGATGAGGATGTGGGGGGGCTCTTTTATTGATGGTTGCTCATGGATTGTGTTCTTCTGCATTATTTTGTTTAGCAAATGTTGTGTATGAACGCTTTTTTTCTCGAAGATTAGTGTTGTTAAGGGGTATAATAAGAGTGTTTCCTTCGTTGGCTTTATGATGGTTTTTGTTTTGTGTGTTTAATATGGCGGCTCCTCCTTCAATAAATTTATTTGGAGAGATTTCTTTAATGGTGAGATTGGTGGGATGAAGAGAATGAACTGTAGTATGTTTAGGGATGTTATCTTTTTTTTCGGCTTATTATTCTTTGTTTATGTTTTCTTCTACACAGCATGGAAAAAGTTGAGCAGTTTTTTGTATTGAAGGGGTTAATTTTCGTGAATTTTTGTTGTTACTTTTACATTTAGTTCCTTTAAATTTATTGATTTTGAATCTTGATTTGTGATTATATTGATTTTAGAGCTTAAGTAGTTTAAAAAGAATTTTGGGTTGTGGTCTCAAAGGTGCAGTTTATAAGATTGTCTTGAGTCTTGTTTTGATCTGTTTATGGATTATGGGCTTTGTTTTTGTTGTTGATGTTTGTAATATTTTTCTCTTTTTCTTTGTTTTTTATTTTTTCTGATTTTGCTGTGTTTGTTGAATATTATTTATTTTCCATAAATGGATGTCCTGTTGAGTTTATAATGGTTTTTGACTGAGTATCTCTAATATTTTTATCTTTTGTTATGTTAATTTCTTCGGTGGTGATTTTTTATAGAGAAGAATATATAGAGGGAGATGAAAATTTAAATCGGTTTTGTTATCTTGTTTTGTTGTTTGTATTATCAATAGGGTTATTAATTTTGAGACCGAATTTGATTTCAATTTTGTTAGGCTGAGATGGGTTGGGATTAGTATCGTATTGTTTGGTGATTTATTATCAAAATAATCGGTCTTTAAATGCAGGAATAATTACTGTTTTATCTAATCGTATTGGTGATGTGGGAATTTTAATTGGAATTGTTTGGATATTAAATTTTGGAAATTGAAATTATTTTTCTTATGTACTTTTAGAAGATATAGGGAGGGAGTTTTATTGGGTAGGAGGTTGTGTAGTCTTGGCGGCTTTAACCAAAAGAGCACAGATTCCTTTCTCTGCTTGACTTCCGGCAGCTATAGCTGCCCCTACTCCAGTTTCCGCTTTAGTTCATTCTTCAACTTTAGTGACTGCTGGTGTTTATCTTTTAATTCGGCTAAGACAATATTTTAGAGTGGGAGTGTTTTCTTGTGTTTTAATGTTTATTTCTTGTATAACAATATTTATATCTGGATTGGGGGCAAATTATGAGATAGATATAAAAAAGGTAATTGCTTTATCAACTTTAAGACAATTAGGAGTAATAATATTATCAATTTCTTTTGGGTATTGAAAGTTAGCTTATTTTCATATGCTTACTCATGCCTTGTTTAAGGCCCTTCTCTTTCTTTGTGCAGGGTCTGTAATTCATAGAAGAGGTGGGGCTCAGGATTTACGATATATGGGAGGAATAATTGAGTTTAGACCTGTGGTTGGATCTTGTTTTAATCTTGCTAATTTATCTTTGTGTGGAATTCCTTTTTTGGCTGGTTTTTATTCTAAGGATTTAATTTTGGAAAATGTATCTTTTTTTAATTTTAATTTTTTTATTTTTATTTTTTTTAGAGTTTCTATTGGGTTGACTGCTTGTTATTCTTTTCGATTGTTTTTTTATATTATGGGACGAAATTTCTTTATGTTTTTTAGAAATTTCGGGGAAGGGAGGATCGTTAGTGTTTCTATTATTTTTTTATCTTTTTGGGCTGTTATTATAGGGTCTACTTTAATGTGGATTTTGTTTCCTATTCCTTGCTTTGTGTTTGTTCCAATTTTTTATAGGGTTATAGGGGTTTTATGTGTAATTGTGGGATTATGAATAGGATTAATTTTGTGAGGAGTTAGTGGAAGATATTTATTTTTAACAGGGAAGAGAGTGAATCACTTTTTAGGGTTAATGTGATTTTTACCTTGATTATCTTCAAATCCTCTTTTATCTAAATTAAGATTAGGGGGTTATTTTTTGAGAAGTGATTTAAGGTGAGGAGAGTGAATAGGACCCCAAGGTGTTTTTGAAGGGATAGTAATTGGTTCTAGGATTTTTCAGTGATTTCAGGATAATAATTTAAAGATGTATTTGGTGTCTTTTGCAATTTGAGTAATTATTTTTACTTTTTTGATGTTAATATTATATCCTTATAGCTTATAGAAAGAGTATGGCTTTGAAGATGCTATGGAGATTAAATAATCTAAGGATATTTCTAGGGAAAAATTACCCATTTTAATAATGAAAATATTAAGTGTTGATTACACCATAGAAATAGAAATATAACGGAATTTAACCGCTATGGAAGAGTTAGCAGCTCTTCTAGTTCATTCGTATTTCTTCAATAGGAAATTAATTTCAATCTTCTCATTAACAGTGAGATGCCTCTTTATTTGGCTTCTATTGAAAATAGAGGTTTTTAACCAAGGGTTCAGGTCGAAACTGAATGCAAATTTTCGCTTTCTATTTTATTAGGTAAGATTGGGTTTTCCAATGATTTCTAATCGCAAATTAGATTTTATGATTTAAATACTTACCTTAATTTGCTCACTCTAATGCTCCTTGATTTCATTCATGGAATAGGCCTAAAATTAGAATTATTAGGAAGATGGATAAGGTAATTATAGAGTTTTTTAAAGAGGTAGTTAGTGGGATGGGAAGTAGTAAGGCGATTTCTACATCAAAAATTAGGAAGATAATTGAAATTAAAAAGAATCGTAGGGAAAATGGAATTCGGGAGGATGAGAATGGATTGAATCCACATTCGTAAGGAGATCTTTTTTCTTTATCTAGGGTGGATTTTTTGGATAAGATTAGAGATAGAATAATAAGAATGAATCTTAATGTAATTGATAAAATGATTGAGGTTAGGATTGATTTAATTATCTTTTTTAAGGTTTTAAACTTTTTAGTTGGAAGCTAAATGTACTTTTTATACTAAAAAGATAAGATCCCCATCAGTAAATAGAGATAAAGAGGAAGAGTCAAACTACATCAACAAAGTGTCAGTATCATGCGGCAGCTTCAAACCCAAAGTGGTGATTAGGGGAAAAGTGAAAAAATATTAGGCGGATGAAGCAGATGGAAAGGAATGATGTGCCAATGATTACGTGAAGTCCGTGAAAACCTGTGGCTACAAAAAAGGTTGTTCCGTAGGCTGAGTCTGCAATAGAGAATGGGGCTTCTCAGTATTCTCAGGCTTGCAGGCTAGTGAAGTAAAGACCTAAGATGATAGTAAGGAATAGGGCTTGAAGAGATTGAGGGTGATTGTTTTCCATAATTCTGTGGTGGGCTCAAGTAATGGTTACGCCTGATGATAGTAAAATTGCGGTATTAAGAAGAGGGATTTGAAAAGGATTAAAAGGTGAAATACCTGAAGGTGGTCAAGAGGATCCTAGTTCAATACTTGGGGAAAGTCTTCTATGGAAAAATGCTCAGAAAAATGAAGCGAAAAATAGAATTTCTGATACGATGAATAGGATTATTCCTCACCGTAGTCCTGATATTACAATTGAAGTGTGGTTTCCTTGGAAGGTGGATTCTCGGATGATATCTCGTCATCATTGGATTATTGTTACTAAAGTAATAAATATAGCTAGTATTAATAGGTTAGGATTTATTTTATGAAATCATTTAATGAGTCCTATTGTTAAAGTGAGAGCTCTTAGAGCTCCAGTTAAGGGTCATGGACTTTGGTCTACTATGTGGAATGGATGTGTGTGTTTGGCCATTAGTGGATTTCTGTGGAGTAAAGTGTTGATAAAACTACGAATACGTAGGCTTGAATTAGTGCTACAGCTATTTCTAAAGTAAGGAGGGCAATTTGGGCAATAGAAATTGTTAGTGTAGTAGAAAGTCTAGACATGACTGCTCTATTTCTGAGAAGGGTAAGCAGGAGGTGACCAGCAATTATATTTGCAGCTAAGCGAACTGATAATGTGATTGGTCGAATAAGATTACTAATAGATTCAATGCAGACTATGAATATTATTAGGGCTGGTGGGGTTCCTTGGGGAACTAAATGGGCAAATATATGGGTAGTGTTATTTAATCATCCGAATAGTATAATTGTTATTCAGATTGGAAGGGCTAATGAGAGAGTTATTATAATATGTCTTGTAGATGTGAAGATATGTGGTAGAAGGCCTAAGGAGTTATTTATTGAGATTAGTCAAAATAGGGAGATTAGGAGGAAAGTTATTCCAGGTTTTTTTGAATTTGATAGTAGAATTGAAAGTTCTTTATTGAGGATGTTGAATATATTGATAATTAGGATTTGAAGGCGGGAAGGAATTACTCAATATAAATAAGGTGTAGATAGGATAATTAGAAGTGTTCTAACTCAGTTAAGAGAGATAGATTGAGATGTAGAGGGGTCGAAAATGGAGAAAAGATTTGTTATCATTTTCAAATTAATTTTTGGGAGGTTTTTATTTTTATTTTTGTTGGAGGAGTTGAGTTGAAATTTGAGTAAAGGATAATTATTGAAACTAAAAGGGAGAGAGAAAATATGATTGTTATTATGGCTCAATTAAGAGGGGCTATTTGAGGAATTAAAAGATACTTTAGTAAGTGACTCCATCTTGACAAGTTGGTGTTATTGGGTTAACTAATCTTTTTCGCTGGGAGTAGGCGAAGACTACTATGGGTTGGTTTAAGAGACCATTACTTTCTTTCAGTCACCTAGCGATTCTACTATTGAATTTATTCATTTGATGAAGGACGAAGTGTTTACACTTTCAACAACAATTGGTATGAAGCTGTGATTTGCTCCACAAATTTCTGAGCATTGTCCGAAGAATAGGCCAGGGCGGTTAATTATAATTGAGGACTGGTTTAAACGGCCTGGGATTGCATCAATTTTTATACCTAGAGCTGGAACTGTTCAAGCGTGGATAACGTCACCAGCAGTAATTATTATTCGAATTTGGGTGTTTATTGGAAGGATTGTGCGGTTGTCAACATCTAATAATCGGAATGAGGAGGGGAGGTTTTCTCTTCTAGGGATTATATAGGAATCAAATTCGATGGAGGAGAAGTCTGAGTATTCATATGACCAATATCATTGGTGACCAATGGTTTTTACTGTTAGAGCAGGATTATTAATTTCGTCTATAAGGTATAAAAGTCGGAGTGAGGGTAAGGCAATAAAGATTAATATGAGTGCTGGGATGATGGTTCAGAACGTTTCAATTTCTTGACCTTCTAAAAGAACTCGATTAGTAAAGGAATTGTATATAGTATTTATTATTATGTATACAACTAGAGTTGTAATTAAGGTTAAGATAATTATTGTGTGATCATGAAAGAAAATTATTTGTTCTATAGTAGGGGAAGCTCTGTCTTGAAATAGGAGGTGGGATCAAGTTGCCATAAGTTATTTGATTAATATTGTTAATTGATTATATGTATGGTCTGCTGGTGGAATATTGTGTTGTCATTCTACTGAGGAGGGAAGATGGTTAGAAAAAATAATAGGGCGTTTTCTAATGATGGATTCTCATATAATGAAGATGAATCCTATGACGGCAATAAAAGAGAGGAGAGAGCCTAAGGATGATAAAACATTTCAGGTAGTGAAAGCATCTGGGTAGTCTGAATATCGTCGGGGTATTCCGCTTAAACCTAGGAAATGTTGAGGGAAGAAAGTGACGTTTACTCCAATAAATATAACTAAAAAGTGAATTTTTAGTCATTTTGGGTTTATTGCTATTCCAAAGAATAATGGAAATCAATGAGTGACCCCTGCTAAGATTGCAAATACTGCTCCTATTGAGAGGACATAGTGAAAGTGGGCTACGACGTAGTATGTGTCATGGAGGATAATATCAATGGAGGAGTTAGCTAGGATTACTCCAGTTAATCCTCCGATTGTAAATAAGAAAACAAACCCTAGGGCTCATAGAAGAGGTGGGTCGTATGAGAGTTGTGATCCATGTAGGGTAGCTAGTCATCTAAAGATTTTAATTCCTGTGGGAACAGCAATGATTATTGTAGCTGCTGTGAAGTATGCTCGTGTGTCTACGTCTATTCCCACTGTAAATATATGGTGAGCTCATACTATAAAACCAAGAATGCCAATAGCTAATATGGCATAAATTATTCCAAGAGTCCCGAAAGGTTCCTTTTTTCCTGTTTGGTGGCTAATAATATGAGAGATTATTCCAAACCCAGGAAGAATTAAAATGTAGACTTCAGGGTGCCCAAAAAATCAAAATAAATGTTGGTATAGGACTGGGTCACCCCCTCCTGCAGGGTCAAAAAATGATGTATTGAAGTTTCGATCTGTTAGGAGTATTGTAATAGCTCCAGCAAGAACAGGGAGAGATAGAAGAAGAAGGATTGCAGTAATTTTAACTGATCAAACGAATAATGGTATTCGTTCAAGTACTATTCCGGATGTTCGTATATTAATAATTGTGGTAATGAAATTAATTGCACCTAAAATTGATGATACTCCTGCTAAGTGGAGAGAAAAGATTGTCAAGTCTACTGAGGCTCCTGCGTGAGCTATACCTGATGCTAGAGGAGGGTATACGGTTCAACCTGTTCCTGCTCCTCTTTCTACTGCAGCTGATCTGAGTAATAGAAGAAAAGATGGGGGGAGAAGTCAAAAGCTTATGTTATTGAGTCGGGGAAAAGCTATATCAGGGGCCCCTAATATTAGAGGAATAAGTCAGTTTCCAAATCCTCCGATTATTACAGGTATAACTATAAAAAAAATTATTACGAATGCGTGGGCTGTAACAATTACGTTGTAAATTTGATCATCTCCAATTAATGAGCCAGGTTGGCCAAGTTCGGCTCGAATTAAGATTCTGAGAGCTGTCCCTACTATTGCGGCTCAAATTCCAAAAATTAGATATATTGTTCCAATGTCTTTGTGATTTGTTGAATAAAGTCATCGCGGTAA